GTTAACGTAGCTTAAACAAAGCATGGCACTGAAGATGCCAAGATGAACCATAAAAAGTTCCGATAACACAAAAGCTTGGTCCTGACTTTATTATCAGTTGTAGCCTAAATTACACATGCAAGTATCCGCACCCCTGTGAGAACGCCCCCCTGCCCCTGAGCCCAGGAGAGGAGGAGCCGGCATCAGGCACACTCAAAAGTAGCCCAAAACGCCTCGCACAGCCACACCCCCAAGGGAACTCAGCAGTGACAAATATTAAGCCATAAGCGAAAGCTTGACTTAATTAAGGTTAAACAGAGCCGGTAAAACTCGTGCCAGCCGCCGCGGTTATACGAGAGGCTCAAATTGATACTCCTTCGGCGTAAAGTGTGATTAGAGACTAATAAAAACTAAAGCTAAATATCCCTTAAACTGTCATACGTTAACTGGGACCAGAAGCCCCCCAACGAAAGTAGCTTTAATAATTCTTGAACTCACGACCATTAAGAAACAAACTGGGATTAGATACCCCATTATGCTTAATTGTAAACAACGATGGCAACATACAAATACCATCCGCCAGGGGACTACGAGCGCTAGCTTAAAACCCAAAGGACTTGGCGGTGCCTCAAACCCACCTAGAGGAGCCTGTTCTAGAACCGATAACCCCCGTTAAACCTCACCACCCCTTGCCAACCCAGCCTATATACCGCCGTCGCCAGCTTACCTCTTGAGCGATTAACAGTAAGCCAAACGGGTAATACCCAACACGTCAGGTCGAGGTGTAGCGAATGAGGTGGGAAGAAATGGGCTACATTTTCTGACCCAGAATACAACGAAAAGTGCCATGAAAAAGCAATAATGAAGGTGGATTTAGCAGTAAAAAGAAAACAGAGAGTTCTTTTGAAGCCGGCTCTGAGGCGCGTACACACCGCCCGTCACTCTCCTCGAAACCAACCAGATAATTTCTAATGACCTGAACAACAAAAGAGGAGGCAAGTCGTAACATGGTAAGTGTACCGGAAGGTGCACTTGGAAAAATTAGAATGTAGCTAAATAGAAGAGCATCTCCCTTACACTGAGAAGACACTTGTGCAAATCCAGTCATTCTAAGCAAAACAGCTAGCCTTAACACACCAAGTAAACAACCAACCATATATATCAAAACAACAAGCCCCTAAAATAAACCATTCTCCCACCTAAGTATAGGCGATAGAAAAGGAGACCAAAGAGCGATAGAAAAAGTACCGCAAGGGAAAGCTGAAAGAGAAATGAAAAAGCCCAGACAGGCACCAAAAAGCAGAGATTTATCCTCGTACCTTTTGCATCATGGTTTAGCAAGTATACTTCAAGCAAAGAGCCCTTTAGTTTGAAACCCCGAAACTAGACGAGCTACTCCGGGGCAGTCTTTTAGGACCAACCCGTCTCTGTGGCAAAAGAGTGGGAAGACCCCCGAGTAGAGGTGATATGCCTACCGAGCCTAGTGATAGCTGGTTGCTTAAGAAATGAATGTTAGTTCAGCCTTATATAATTCTAAAACCAAACATAATAAAAGGATAAAGCAATATATAAGAGTTAGTCAAAGGGGGGACAGCCCCTTTGAAACAGGACACAACCTTATTAGGAGGACAAGGATCATAGACCCCAAAGGCTATGCCTCCTCAGTGGGCCTAAAAGCAGCCACCTGAATAGAAAGCGTTAAAGCTCAGGAGGGTATTAACCAACAATAAAGATAACACCTTCCCACCCCCCTAAAAATATTAAGCCATTCTATACACATATAGAAGAAACAATGCTAAAATTAGTAATAAGAGAGCACCAGGCTCTCTCCCGGCACATGTGTAAGTCAGATCGGACCAACCACTGACAAATAACGGACCCAAAAAGAGGGAAAAACAATAAACCAAAAAAACAAGAAAACCTTGTCACAGCCAGCCGTTAACCCAACACAGGAGTGCCCCAGGGAAAGACTAAAAGGAGAAGAAGGAACTCGGCAAATACAAACCCCGCCTGTTTACCAAAAACATCGCCTCTTGCTAACAAATGAAGTATTAGAGGTCCCGCCTGCCCTGTGACCAATGTGTTTAACGGCCGCGGTATCCTGACCGTGCGAAGGTAGCGTAATCACTTGTCTTTTAAATGAAGACCTGTATGAATGGCATAACGAGGGTTTAACTGTCTCCTTCCCCCAGTCAATGAAATTGATCTGCTCGTGCAGAAGCGGGCATATAAACATGGGACGAGAAGACCCTGCGGAGCTTTAGGCTAAGGATCAAACATGTAAAACAGACTCCTCTCTACAAAACTGCAAGCCCCAGAACCAATCGTAACATGATTCAAATGCCTTCGGTTGGGGCGACCGCGGGGGAAAATAAAGCCCCCACATGGAATGAAGACACCTTCCAAACTAAGAATAACAACTCAAAGTAACAGAACATCTGCCCAAAAATGACCCAGGATAAACCAAACCTGATCAATGAACCAAGTTACCCCAGGGATAACAGCGCAATCCTTTCCCAGAGTCCATATCGACGAAAGGGTTTACGACCTCGATGTTGGATCAGGACATCCTAATGGTGCAGCCGCTATTAAGGGTTCGTTTGTTCAACGATTAACAGTCCTACGTGATCTGAGTTCAGACCGGAGTAATCCAGGTCGGTTTCTATCCATGTTTTACCACTTCTTCCCCGTACGAAAGGATCGGAAAAAGGGGGCCCATACTAAAAGCAAGCCCCACCCCCACCTTCTGAAAACAAATAAAAAAGATAAGGGGGAATAATTAACCGCCAGAGATAATGGCACGCTAAGGTGGCAGAGCCCGGTAATTGCAAAAGGCCTAAGCCCTTTCCCCCGGGGGTTCAAATCCCCCCTTCAGCTATGAACACTATCCTAACTCATATCATCAACCCGCTAGCATATATTGTCCCCGTACTTCTAGCCGTCGCATTCCTAACTCTCCTAGAACGAAAAGTGCTTGGATATATACAACTACGAAAAGGGCCAAATATCGTAGGCCCCTACGGCCTCCTACAACCTATTGCTGACGGAGTAAAACTATTTATCAAAGAGCCCATCCGGCCATCCACCGCCTCCCCATTCCTATTCATCGCAACCCCCACACTAGCCTTAACCCTCGCCCTAACACTATGGGCCCCCATACCTATACCATATCCAGTATTAGATTTAAGCCTAGGCATCTTATTTATCCTCGCCCTATCAAGCCTCGCAGTATACTCAATTTTAGGATCAGGCTGAGCCTCAAACTCAAAATACGCCCTCATCGGAGCCCTACGGGCTGTTGCACAAACCATCTCCTATGAAGTAAGCCTCGGACTAATTCTGCTTTCAGTAATTATTATTGCAGGAGGGTTTGACCTTAAAACCTTCAATACCGCCCAAGAAACAACATGACTTATAGCCCCCGCCTGACCACTAGCAGCAATATGATACGTCTCAACCTTAGCAGAAACAAACCGAGCCCCATTCGACCTCACAGAAGGAGAATCAGAACTAGTATCCGGATTCAACGTAGAATATGCGGGCGGCCCATTCGCCCTTTTCTTCCTAGCCGAATACTCAAATATTCTCCTAATAAATACACTATCCACCATCCTCTTCTTAGGGGCCTACCACAGCCCCCTAATACCCGAATTAACCACAATTAACCTCATACTAAAAGCCTCCCTCCTATCAGTCCTCTTTCTATGAGTACGAGCCTCCTACCCCCGATTCCGGTACGACCAACTAATACACCTAGTATGAAAAAACTTCCTGCCCCTGGCTCTAGCCCTAGTTATTTGAAACCTGGCCCTGCCCCTCGCACTAGCAGGCCTCCCCCCAAACTAAGGGAAATGTGCCTGAATGATAAAGGACCACTTTGATAGAGTGGGTTATGAGAGTTAAAATCCCCCCATTTCCTTAGGAAGAAGGGATTCGAACCCATCCTCAAGAGATCAAAACTCTTAGCGCTTCCACTACACCACTTCCTAGTAAAGTCAGCTAAAAAAGCTCTCGGGCCCATACCCCGAACATGTTGGTTAAACCCCTTCCTTTACTAATGAGCCCACATGTACTTTCCATCCTAATATTAAGTCTTGGGCTAGGCACCACAATTACATTTGCCAGCTCCCACTGACTCTTAGCCTGAATAGGACTAGAAATTAACACCCTAGCCATCCTCCCCCTTATGGCCCGACACCATCACCCCCGAGCGGTAGAAGCCACAACAAAATATTTCCTTACACAAGCAACCGCAGCAGCTCTCCTCCTCTTTTCTGCCACCTCAAATGCATGACTGACCGGAAGCTGAGAAATTCAACAGCCCTTCCACCCAATAATCATTAATATTATACTACTTGCGCTAGGGCTAAAAATTGGCCTAGCCCCCATACACTTCTGACTCCCAGAAGTATTACAAGGACTAGACCTGCCCACAGGCCTCCTCCTCTCAACATGACAAAAACTAGCCCCAATAATCTTAATTTATCAACTATCCGCGGAAGTCAATCAAACCATAATAGTTCTACTAGGCCTAACATCCGCTCTTGTCGGAGGATGAGGAGGGCTAAACCAGACACAACTACGCAAGATCCTAGCATACTCATCAATTGCCCATATAGGGTGAATAATAATCGTGTTAGCTTACGCCCCAAGCCTAATACTACTAGGGCTAACAATATACATCATCATAACCTCCACAGCCTTCATAATACTAAAAACAGTATCAGCCACAAAAATTAATACCCTAACAACAGCATGAACAAAAGCCCCCATTCTAACAACACTGGTTATAACAACAATATTATCTCTCGGCGGACTCCCCCCTTTAACAGGGTTTATACCAAAATGACTAATTCTACAAGAACTAACCAAACAAGGCCTCCCCCTCACCGCCACACTAATAGCAATAACAGCGCTACTTAGCCTGTTTTTTTATCTACGAGTCTGCTATACAATAACACTAACAATTTATCCCAACACAAATAACACAAAAACCCCATGACGCCTAAAATCAGCCCAAACAACACTACCCTTATCAATTGCAGCAATCATGACAACTATACTACTCCCAATAACCCCAACAGCCATAGCAATGGTAACATAGAGACTTAGGATAATACCAGACCAAAAGCCTTCAAAGCTTTAAGTAAGAGTGAAAATCTCTTAGTCCCTGATTAAGGCCTGCAGGACTCTATCCCACATATTCTGAATGCAACCCAGACGCTTTAATTAAGCTAAGGCCTTTATAGATGAGTGGGCCTCGATCCCACAAAAAATTAGTTAACAGCTAAACGCCCTAGCCAGCGAGCATTCATCTACCTCCCCGCCTCTAAAGGGGCGGGAAGAGGCGGGTCGGAAAGAGGCCTGAGCAAGGAATTACCCGCATCTCCAGATTTGCAATCTGACGTGTTATACACCATAAGGCCTGATAAGAAGAGGAGTCGAACCTCTGTTTATGGGTCTACAGCCCACCGCTTAAACATTCAGCCATCTTACCTGTGGCAATCACACGTTGATTCTTCTCTACTAATCACAAAGATATCGGTACCTTATATCTGGTATTCGGCGCCTGAGCCGGCATAGTAGGCACTGCCCTAAGCCTTTTAATCCGTGCCGAACTAAGTCAACCGGGGGCCCTCCTTGGAGATGACCAAATTTATAATGTCATCGTCACTGCACACGCCTTCGTAATAATCTTCTTTATAGTAATACCAATCATGATCGGCGGATTTGGAAACTGACTCATCCCCCTAATAATTGGGGCCCCCGACATGGCCTTTCCCCGAATAAACAACATAAGCTTCTGACTACTCCCACCATCATTCCTATTATTACTAGCCTCCTCCGGAGTTGAAGCCGGGGCAGGCACTGGGTGAACAGTCTACCCCCCTCTCGCCGGAAACTTGGCCCATGCCGGAGCATCCGTCGACCTAACTATCTTTTCCCTACACCTCGCAGGAGTCTCTTCTATTCTAGGGGCCATCAACTTTATTACTACAATTATTAACATAAAACCCCCTGCCATTTCACAATACCAGACCCCTTTATTCGTATGGGCGGTATTAGTCACAGCTGTACTTCTACTCCTATCTCTGCCCGTACTAGCTGCAGGCATTACAATATTATTAACAGACCGAAATTTGAATACAACCTTCTTTGACCCTGCAGGAGGGGGTGACCCAATCCTTTACCAACACCTATTCTGATTCTTCGGACACCCAGAAGTTTATATTCTTATTTTACCTGGATTCGGAATAATCTCTCATATTGTCGCCTACTACGCAGGCAAAAAAGAACCCTTTGGTTATATAGGAATAGTCTGAGCCATGATGGCCATCGGCCTTCTTGGGTTTATCGTATGGGCACACCACATGTTCACAGTAGGAATAGATGTTGATACCCGAGCCTACTTTACATCTGCCACCATAATTATCGCAATCCCAACAGGAGTAAAAGTATTTAGCTGGCTGGCCACCCTGCATGGAGGATCAATTAAATGAGAAACCCCCCTCCTCTGAGCCCTAGGCTTTATTTTCCTATTTACAGTCGGAGGTTTAACAGGAATTGTACTAGCCAACTCGTCCATCGATATTGTTCTCCACGACACATACTATGTTGTAGCCCACTTCCACTATGTCTTATCCATGGGAGCTGTATTTGCAATTATAGGAGGCTTCGTACACTGATTCCCCTTATTTACTGGTTATACCCTACATGGTACCTGAACTAAAATCCACTTTGGAATTATGTTTATTGGAGTCAACCTAACTTTTTTCCCACAACACTTCCTAGGATTAGCAGGCATGCCTCGACGCTACTCCGACTATCCAGACGCATATACCCTGTGAAACACAGTATCATCAATTGGGTCCCTAGTCTCACTAACGGCCGTGATCTTATTCCTCTTTATCTTATGAGAAGCATTCACTGCCAAACGAGAAGTAAAATGAGTAGAACTAACCGTATCAAATGTTGAATGACTGCACGGGTGCCCACCCCCCTACCACACATTTGAAGAGCCGGCATATGTCCGAGTTCACCCAGCATGGGCCTATAAATTTTGGGATAATAATCCCCTATTCAAGAAAGGAAGGAGTTGAACCCCCATTTGCCGGTTTCAAGCCAGCCGCATAGCCCCTCTGCCACTTTCTTTTAATAAAATACTAGTAATAAATATTACATTGCCTTGTCAAGGCAAAATTGTAGGTTAAACCCCTGCGTGTTTTAAATATAATGGCACATCCTTCCCAGCTCGGCTTCCAAGACGCAGCCTCACCCGTAATAGAAGAAATAATCCATTTCCATGACCATGCACTAATAATTGTTTTCCTTATTAGCACTTTAGTCCTTTATATTATTGTGGCAATAGTAACTACTAGTCTCACTAACTTATATCTCCTAGACTCTCAAGGAATCGAAATTGTATGAACAGTATTACCGGCAATCATTTTAATTCTCATTGCCCTCCCCTCCCTACGCATTCTTTATCTTATAGATGAAATTAATGATCCACATCTAACAGTTAAAGCCATCGGACACCAATGATACTGAAGTTACGAATATACTGACTACCAAGACCTTAGCTTCGACTCATATATAATTCCTACCCAAGACCTTACCCCCGGTCAATTCCGCCTGTTAGAAGCAGACCACCGAATGGTCGTTCCCATAGAATCCCCAGTACGAGTCCTCGTTACAGCAGAAGACGTCCTTCATTCATGAGCAGTCCCTGCCCTCGGAGTAAAAATAGACGCAGTCCCAGGACGCCTTAACCAAACAGCATTTGTTGCCGCCCGACCAGGTGTATATTACGGACAGTGCTCTGAAATCTGCGGCGCAAACCACAGCTTTATACCAATCGTAGTTGAAGCAGTCCCCTTACAGCACTTCGAAAACTGGTCCACAATAATACTAGAAGACGCCTCACTAAGAAGCTAAAAAATAGGGAAATAGCGTTAGCCTTTTAAGCTAAAGACTGGTGGCTCCCGACCACCCCTAGTGACATGCCCCAATTAAACCCGGCCCCTTGATTTGCAATTCTAATATTCTCATGAGTGATTTTCCTAGCCATTGTTCCAACCAAAGTTATAGGACACACCTTTAACAATGAGCCTAGCCCAAAAACAGCAGAGAAACCAAAACAAACCCCCTGAAACTGACCATGATACTAAGCCTCTTCGACCAATTTATAACCCCATTATTTATAGGAATCCCCCTTATCGCCTTAGCATTAACGCTACCATGAGTGCTTTATCCTACCCCCTCCTCCCGATGACTAAACAACCGCTTATTAACCCTACAAAGCTGATTCCTTAATCGCTTTACACAACAGCTGCTACTACCCCTTAACGTAGGGGGCCATAAATGAGCCCTTATATTTGCCTCCCTCATGCTATTCTTAATTACTATAAACCTTCTAGGCCTCCTCCCCCACACATTTACCCCTACAACCCAACTATCGCTAAATATAGGATTCGCAGTTCCACTTTGACTTGGCACTGTCGTCGTAGGCATGCGTAATCAACCAAAAGTGGCACTAGCACACCTCCTGCCAGAAGGAACTCCAGTACCCCTAATCCCCATCCTTATTATCATCGAAACAATTAGCCTATTTATCCGACCTCTTGCACTAGGGGTTCGACTCACGGCAAACCTTACAGCCGGCCATCTACTCATCCAACTCATCGCAACTGCCGTCTTTGTATTACTCCCAACAATACCCGCCGTGGCTATTTTAACAATAACAGTATTATTTCTAATAACCCTGTTAGAACTAGCAGTCGCTATAATTCAGGCCTACGTATTTGTTCTCCTTCTAAGCCTGTATCTACAAGAAAACGTATAATGGCACACCAAGCACATGCATTCCACATAGTCGACCCCAGCCCCTGGCCATTAACGGGGGCAGTAGCTGCTCTTCTAGTAACATCAGGAACCGCCATATGGTTCCACTTCCAAAATACTATCCTAATAACAATAGGCTTAGTCCTCCTCCTGTTAACTATATATCAATGATGACGAGACATCGTACGAGAAAGCACATTCCAAGGACACCACACGCCCCCCGTACAAAAAGGCCTCCGATATGGTATAATCCTTTTCATCACTTCTGAAGTATTCTTTTTCCTAGGCTTTTTCTGGGCCTTCTACCACTCTAGCCTCGCCCCAACCCCTGAACTAGGAGGATGCTGGCCCCCAACAGGAATTACCACTCTTGACCCATTTGAAGTTCCCCTACTAAACACGGCCGTTCTACTAGCATCTGGGGTGACCGTTACCTGAGCCCACCATAGTATTATAGAAGGAGAACGAAAACAAGCCATTCAATCCTTGACCTTAACAATTATCTTAGGTTTCTATTTTACATTCCTACAAGCAATAGAGTACTATGAAGCGCCCTTCACAATCGCCGATGGGGTTTACGGTTCAACATTTTTCGTAGCCACAGGATTCCACGGACTACACGTAATTATTGGCTCCACATTCCTGGCAGTATGTCTTGTACGACAAGTAATATATCACTTTACATCAGAACATCACTTCGGCTTTGAGGCTGCCGCATGATATTGACACTTCGTTGACGTAGTCTGACTCTTCCTATACGTCTCAATTTATTGATGAGGCTCATAATCTCTCTAGTATTAACGCTAATACAAGTGGCTTCCAACCACTTAATCTTGGTTAAACCCCAAGGAGAGATAATGAATCCAATTATTTCCGTCTTCATAATTACCACTGCCCTATCATGCATCCTTATCGTTGTATCCTTCTGACTCCCACAAATAAACCCCGACTCAGAAAAACTCTCCCCCTACGAATGTGGCTTTGACCCACTCGGATCGGCCCGCCTCCCTTTTTCAATACGATTTTTCCTAGTCGCAATCCTCTTCCTCCTCTTCGACCTAGAAATTGCATTACTCCTCCCAATCCCTTGAGGAGACCAGCTCCCAGACCCCCTCCAGGCATTCCTGTGGGCCGCCCTTATTCTGGTACTACTAACCCTTGGACTAGTATATGAATGAATTCAAGGGGGCCTAGAATGAGCTGAATAGACGATTAGTCCAATGAAAGACAGCTGATTTCGGCTCAGCAGAACATGGTTCAACCCCATGATCGTCTTATGGCCCCTTTACACTTCAGTTTTACCTTAGCATTTATCCTAGGGTTTTCAGGACTCGCCTTTCACCGAAAACACCTTTTATCCGCCCTCCTCTGCCTAGAGGCAATAATACTTTCCCTATACGTAGCCATGGCCCTCTGATCAATCCAAACTGGAACTAACGCCTTCTCCTCCGCCCCTATAATACTTCTAGCATTCTCCGCCTGCGAAGCCGGCGCAGGGCTTGCCCTCCTAGTGGCCACCTCCCGAACTCACGGCACAGCCCACCTAAAAAACCTTAACCTGTTACAATGCTAAAAGTACTAATCCCAACCATTATACTTATCCCCACCACCTGATTAATTAATAAAAAATGACTATGAACAACAACCACTGCCCAAAGCCTCATTATTGCTACTATTAGTATCACATGATTAAAATGAGACTCAGAAATAGGATGAACAACATCAAACTCGTACCTAGCAACAGACCCTCTCTCAACCCCCCTCCTGGTTTTATCATGCTGATTACTTCCACTAATGATTTTGGCAAGCCAAAACCACATAGCCTCAGAACCCGTCGTCCGCCAACGAACATATATTTCCCTGCTAATTTCCCTACAAATCCTATTAACACTGGCATTTAGCGCCACCGAAATTATTATATTTTATATTATATTTGAAGCCACACTAATTCCAACACTAATTATTATCACCCGCTGAGGGAATCAGGCAGAACGACTGAACGCAGGAACATACTTCTTATTCTATACACTAGCAGGCTCCCTCCCATTGCTCGTTGCCCTACTTACCTTACAAAAAGACCTCGGAACACTTTCAATATTAACTATCCAATACACAAAGCCCATGGACCTTTCTTCATGAGCAGACAAAACATGATGCGCAGGCTGTTTAATTGCCTTCTTAGTTAAGATACCCCTATATGGGGTCCACCTTTGGCTCCCAAAAGCCCACGTAGAGGCCCCAATCGCCGGGTCCATAGTACTAGCCGCCGTCCTCCTAAAATTAGGGGGGTATGGAATAATGCGTATAATAATTATATTAGGGCCCCTAACTAAAGAACTAGCCTACCCTTTCATTATCCTGGCCATGTGGGGTATTATCATAACCGGATCTATTTGTTTACGACAAACAGACCTAAAAGCCATAATCGCCTACTCATCTGTTAGCCATATGGGCCTGGTGGCAGGAGGAATCCTCATCCAAACCCCCTGAGGCTTTACAGGAGCAATTATTTTAATAATTGCCCACGGCTTAGTATCCTCAGCTCTATTCTGCCTAGCAAATACTAATTATGAACGAACCCACAGCCGAACCTTACTCCTCGCCCGAGGCCTACAAATAGTTCTCCCGTTAATAGCCGCCTGATGGTTTATTGCTAACCTTGCCAACCTGGCACTTCCCCCTCTTCCTAATCTAATGGGCGAATTAATGATTATTACTTCAATATTTAACTGATCAAACTGAACCATCGCCCTGACTGGCCTAGGAACCCTAATTACAGCAGGATATTCATTATATATATTTCTTATAACACAACGAGGGCCAACCCCAAATCACATTATTGGGCTAGATCCCTCATACACCCGAGAGCACCTCCTGATTGCCCTACATATTATTCCAGTACTTCTCCTTGTATTAAAGCCTGAACTAATATGAGGATGATGCCTATGTCGACATAGTTTAATCAAGAACGTTAGATTGTGATTCTAGAAATAGGGGATAAAATCCCCTTGTTGACCGAGAGAGTCAGTGAACCTAAAAGATTGCTAGTTTTTCAGGACCGCAGTTAGAGTCTGCGGCTCACTCGGCCCCTAAAGGATAACAGCTCATCCGTTGGTCTTAGGAACCAAAAACTCTTGGTGCAAATCCAAGTAGTGGCTATGTACTCAACAACCCTAATATTTAATTCGAGCCTTTTCATTATTCTTGCACTACTAATTTACCCAATTATTACTGCCCTAAGCCCTACCCCATTAAAAAAGGACTGAGCCGCCACCCACGTAAAAACAGCCGTCCAAATAGCATTTTTTGTCAGCTTACTTCCACTATTTATTTTTCTAGACCAAGGAATAGAAGTAATCTCAACAAACTGACAATGAACAAACACAATAACATTTGACCTAAACATGAGCTTTAAATTTGACCAGTACTCCGTTATTTTTACACCTATTGCCCTATACGTAACATGATCAATTCTAGAATTTGCCCTATGATATATACATGCAGACCCTAACATAAACCGCTTCTTCAAATATCTACTTACATTCCTAGTGGCAATAGTTATTTTAGTGACCGCAAACAATATATTTCAACTATTCATCGGATGAGAGGGCGTAGGAATCATATCCTTCCTCCTCATCGGGTGATGATACGGACGGGCAGACGCCAACACCGCCGCACTACAAGCAGTACTTTACAATCGGGTTGGAGATATTGGCCTTATTTTAAGCATAGCATGAATTGCAATAAACCTAAACACCTGAGAAATTCAACAAATATTCATTATCTCGAAAGAAATAGACCTCACCCTACCTCTAATAGGGCTGATCTTGGCCGCAACAGGAAAATCTGCCCAGTTCGGGTTACACCCCTGACTCCCATCAGCGATAGAAGGCCCTACACCAGTATCTGCCCTACTACATTCAAGCACCATGGTTGTTGCAGGAATTTTTCTCTTAATTCGACTCCACCCCCTATTAGAAAATAACCAAATGGCATTAACAACCTGCCTCTGTCTAGGAGCACTAACCACATTATTTACCGCCACCTGCGCACTCACACAAAACGACATCAAAAAAATCGTCGCATTCTCAACATCCAGCCAACTAGGACTAATAATAGTAACCATCGGGTTAAATCAGCCACAACTGGCATTCCTGCACATCTGTACACACGCCTTCTTCAAAGCAATGCTGTTCCTATGTTCCGGTTCAATTATCCACAGCTTAAATGACGAACAGGATATTCGTAAGATAGGAGGACTACACAAAACCCTTCCATTCACCTCCTCCTGTATAACAATTGGCAGCCTAGCCCTCACCGGCACCCCCTTCCTAGCTGGCTTCTTCTCAAAAGACGCCATCATTGAAGCAATAAACACATCCTACCTTAACACCTGAGCCCTAGCCCTTACCCTTATCGCTACCTCTTTTACAGCCGTCTACAGCTTCCGAATTATTTACTTCGCCTCAATAGGACAACCGCGCTCCCTGCCCCTCCCTCCAATTAATGAAAATAACCCCACAGTATTAAACCCCATTAAACGACTGGCTTGAGGAAGTATTATTGCAGGCCTCATCATTACATCAAACTTTTTACCAACAAAAACCCCAATTTTAACCATGCCCCTCGCACTAAAACTTAGTGCACTACTAGTAACTATTATAGGACTTACAATTGCCATAGACCTAGCCAACCTAACAAGTAAACAGCTAAAAACCAACCCAAACATCCCAATGCACAACTTCTCAAATATACTTGCCTATTTCCCCACCATCATCCACCGAGCAGTGCCAAAACTAGGCCTTACCCTCGGCCAAACTGCAGCCACCCAACTAGTAGATCAAACGTGGTTCGAAAAGATTGGCCCAAAAGGCATCACCGCCGCCCAAATCCCCATAATCAAGATCGTAAATGACCCCCAACAAGGCCTCATCAAAGCCTATCTAGCAATATTCTTCATAACAAATGCCCTAGCCATCCTCATTATAATAATGAGCTAAAAATATTTAACAAAATAACCTACCGGGCCCCCAAAACCACCGTTATAACCTAACTATAATGAAAATAATGGCAAGCTTACGAAAAAGCCACCCCCTTTTAAAAATCGCTAACGACGCCCTAGTAGACCTCCCCGCCCCATCAAATATTTCAACGTGATGAAACTTTGGCTCCCTCCTAGGACTCCGTGTAATTGTACAAATTTTAACAGGATTATTTATATCCATACATTATACAGCAGACCTATCCACTGCTTTCTTTTTTGTCATACATACCTGTCGAGAAGTACAATACGGATGACTTATCCGAACCCTACATGCAAACGGCGCCTCATTTTTTTTTGTTTGCATTTACATTCACATCGCCCGAGGCCTTTATTACGGCTCATACCCTTACGTCGAAACATGAGGCATCGGCGTAGTCCTCTATCTATTAGTAATAATAACAGCATTTGTAGGCTATGTCCTGCCATGAGGCCAGATATCATTATGAGGCGCTACAGTAATTACCAACCTATTATCTGCCGCACCATATGCAGGAGAAGACCTGGTTCGATGAATTTGAGGGGGGTTTTCAGTAGACAATGCTACCTTAACCCGATTCTTCACATTCCACTTTGTCCTCCCATTCGTAGTAACCGGAGGCGTCATCCTTCATCTTCTCTTCCTACACGAAACAGGCTCAAACAACCCCCTAGGCCTAAACCCAGACGCAGACAAAATTCCTTTCCACCCGTACTACACATACAAAGATTTACTAGGTTTTATTGTTATGCTAGTGTCCCTCCTCCTACTTACCCTTTATTACCCTAACCTCCTAGGAGACCCTGACAACTTTACCCCCGCAGACCCACTAACCACGCCCCCACATATTAAACCAGAATGATACTTCCTCTTTGCGTACGCCATCCTGCGAGCAATTCCAAACAAACTCGGGGGCGTCCTCGCCCTCCTTTCCTCAGTACTGGTATTGATAGTAGTCCCAATTCTCCACACATCAAAACAACGAAGCCTAACATTTCGGCCCGCCTCCCAATTAGTATTCTGACTATTAGTAGCAGATATACTAGTACTAACATGAATCGGAGGAATACCAGTAGAATATCCATTTGTCATCATTGGCCAAGTAGCATCCGTGTTATATTTTAGCTTATTCCTAGTATTAAATCCTTTAGTAGCCTGATGAGAAAACAAACTAATAAACTGATAACAGCCCTAGTAGCTTAATGTTAAAGCATCGGTTTTGTAATCCGAAGACTGAAGATTAAAATTCTTTCTAGCGCTATAATAATAGCCGCATATTTCACATATGTACTATATTACATATAATGCATAATAGTACATAAACTAATGTAGAAGTAACAGTTATAATATATTTCACATAAGCTCAACAATACTAAAACACCATCAAATCAACATTAATTCTGTGGACGTAATTAATATGTGAAATATTACACTTGATCTCAAACCTTAGAATAAGATGGATAAATCATTCATTGACCCTTTTATAACAACCCCATACCACGAAAGTATACATAAAACACTACATTAATTATTAACATGAACTCCTAAACACTAAAAAGAAAGTTTATTACTCCAAAGTAATCGTTCACACCTGTTTCCATGAATGCCCCAACAGTACTTGCTTCCTAAAATATAACTGTAGTAAGAAACCACCAACCAGTATAAGTCACGTGTCCACGTTTATTGAAGGGTCAGGGACAGTAATTGTGGGGGTCGCACTTAGTGATCTATTACTGGCATTTGGTTCCTATTTCAGGGCCCCACTTTCCATAACTCCCCAAAACTTGAACTATAACTGGCATCTGATTAATGGTGGAGTACATGGGACTCGTTACCCACCAAGCCGAGCGTTCATTTAAAGGCATTTGGTATTTTTTTTTTGGTTTTCCTTTCATCTTACATGTGAGACACCTTCTAAAAGGTCTCCCAAGGTGGAACAACTTTGTTGATTTCAAAGTAAATGTAATTAGTGTTAGAAAAACATTACTTAATAATTGCATTAAGATATATCAGGCGCATACATTAACACCACTACTCCAGACATACCTGAGTATCACTCCCCTTTTTGGCAATTCGTCAAACCCCCCTACCCCCTTAGTCCGAACAATCTTATTATATCCTGCCAAACCCCGAAACCAGGAAAAAGTTCATCCAAACTGCTCTAACCACCCCACAACTTATATTATAAATTTATACCCCACCCAAATAATAAAAATTAATCCTAAAACAGAACAAACACCAATTTGTCCTCCGCCTGGGCCCCCACCTTAAACAAGTAATGAAACTAAACCGCCCGCAAAGCACCACGACTTCCCCCTCGAGTCAACTCAAGCACCACAAAAAGTGTCAAAAGAAGAGCCCCCCCACAAATAATCAATATTTCACCCCCCAAAAAATATATAAAAGAGACACCACTAAAATCCCCACGCAAGACCGAAAACTCCTGATGTTCATCAACAACCCCACAATAATAATCAGCCCGCCCCCCACCAAAAAATACACCAATAAAACACAACATAAAACAACCCACAACCCGCCCCAAAACCGCCCAATCGCCTCACCCCTCTGGATAAGGCTCTGCAGCCAACGCCGCAGAATAAGCAAAAACCACCAACATCCCCCCCAAATAAATCAAAAACAGGACTAAAGAAACAAAAGACCCTCCATATCCGGCTAAAATACCGCACCCCCCACCAGCAGCTAACACCAAGCCCAACGCAGCAAAATAAGGAGCAGGATTGGAAGCCACACCAATAATCCCCAAAACTAACATAAACATGAATAAAAAAATAAAATAAGTCATAATTTCCACCCGGACTTCAACCAGGACCAACGATATGAAAAACCGCCGTTGTCATTCAACTATAGAAACCCCCATTCAGAAGGAGAAGATTTTAACTTCCATCCTTAACTCCCAAAGCTAAGATCATAAATTAGACCACCCTCTGAAACTTTATATTGTTTTCACCAAGTTTCACATATGTACTATATTACATATAATGCATAATAGTACATAAACTAATGTAGAAGTAACAGTTATAATATATTTCACATAAGCTCAACAATACTAAAACACCATCAAATCAACATTAATTCTGTAGGCGTAATTAATATGTGAAATATTACACTTGATCTCAAACCTTAGAATAAGATGGATAAATCATTCATTGACCCTTTTATAACAACCCCATACCACGAAAGTATACATAAAACACTACATTAATTATTAACATGAACTCCTAAACACTAAAAAGAAAGTTTATTACTCCAAAGTAATCGTTCACACCTGTTTCCATGAATGCCCCAACAGTACTTGCTTCCTAAAATATAACTGTAGTAAGAAACCACCAACCAGTATAAGTCACGTGTCCACGTTTATTGAAGGGTCAGGGACAGTAATTGTGGGGGTCGCACTTAGTGATCTATTACTGGCATTTGGTTCCTATTTCAGGGCCCCACTTTCCATAACTCCCCAAAACTTGAACTATAACTGGCATCTGATTAATGGTGGAGTACATGGGACTCGTTACCCACCAAGCCGGGCATTCATTTAAAGGCATCTGGTTCTCTTTTTTCGTTTTCCTTTCATCTTACATGTGAGACACCTTCTAAAAGGTCTCCCAAGGTGGAACAACTTTCTTGATTTCAAAGTAAATGTAATTAGTGTTAGAAAAACATTACTTAATAATTGCATTAAGATATCTCAGGTGCATACATTAACACCACTACTCCAGACATACCTGAGTATCACCCCCTTTTTGGCAATTCGTCAAACCCCCCTACCCCCTTAGTCCGAACAATCTTATTATATCCTGCCAAACCCCGAAACCAGGAAAAAGTTCATCCAAACCGCCCCTATCCACAATCAACACGCAATCTATATTATTAAAAAATAAAAAAACAATGTAAAT